AATTGCATTAAAAAGGGACAAATTTTAGCAGATGGTGTTGCTACAGTTGGTGGCGAACTCGCTTTGGGAAAAAACGTATTAGTAGCTTATATGCCATGGGAAGGCTACAATTTTGAAGATGCCGTACTTATTAGTGAACGTTTAGTATATGGAGATGTTTATACTTCTTTTCATATACGGAAATATGAAATTCAGACTCATGTGACAAGCCAAGGCCCTGAAAGGATCACTAATGAAATACCCCATTTAGAAGCCCACTTACTCCGGAATTTAGATAGAAACGGAATTGTGATGCTGGGGTCTTGGGTAGAAACAGGTGATATTTTAGTAGGTAAATTAACGCCTCAGATGACAAAAGAATCATCATATGCCCCGGAAGATAGATTATTACGGGCTATACTTGGTATTCAAGTATCCACTGCAAAGGAAACTTGTCTAAAATTACCTATAGGTAGCAGAGGTCGAGTTATTGATGTGAGATGGATCCAGAAAAAAGGGGGTTCCAGTTATAATCCAGAAATGATTCGTGTATATATTTTACAGAAACGTGAAATCAAAGTGGGGGATAAAGTTGCTGGAAGACATGGGAATAAAGGTATCATTTCAAAAATTTTGCCTAGACAAGATATGCCTTATTTACAAGATGGAACGCCTGTTGATATGGTCTTCAATCCATTAGGAGTACCGTCACGAATGAATGTAGGGCAGATATTTGAATGCTCGCTCGGGTTAGCGGGGGATCTGCTAGACAGGCATTATCGAATAACACCCTTTGATGAGAGATATGAGCAAGAGGCTTCTAGAAAACTCGTGTTTTCTGAATTATATGAAGCCAGTAAGCAAACAGCAAATCCGTGGGTATTTGAACCCGAGTATCCGGGAAAAAGCAGAATATTTGATGGAAGAACGGGGGATCCTTTTGAACAACCTGTTATAATAGGAAAGTCCTATATCCTAAAATTAATTCATCAAGTTGATGATAAAATTCATGGGCGTTCCAGCGGGCATTATGCGCTTGTTACACAACAACCCCTTAGGGGAAGGGCTAAGCAAGGGGGACAACGGGTAGGAGAAATGGAAGTTTGGGCTCTAGAGGGGTTTGGCGTTGCTCACATTTTACAAGAGATGCTTACTTATAAATCTGATCATATTAGAGCTCGTCAGGAAGTACTTGGTACTACGATCGTTGGAGGAACAATACCTAAACCTGAGGATGCTCCAGAATCTTTTCGATTGCTCGTTCGAGAACTACGATCTTTGGCTCTGGAATTGAATCATTTCCTTGTATCTGAGAAGAACTTCCAGATTAATAGGAAGGAAGCTTGATCGGAATGAATCAGAATTTTTCTTCTATGATTGACCGGTATAAACATCAACACCTTCGAATTGGATTAGTTTCTCCTGAACAAATAAGCGCTTGGGCCAAAAAAATACTACCCAATGGGGAGGTTGTTGGAGAGGTGACAAAACCTTATACTTTTCATTACAAAACCAATAAGCCGGAAAAAGATGGATTGTTTTGTGAAAGAATTTTTGGACCTATAAAAAGTGGAATTTGTGCCTGTGGAAACTATCGAGTAATTGGAGATGAAAAAGAAGACCCGAAATTTTGTGAACAATGCGGAGTCGAGTTTGTTGATTCTCGGATACGAAGATATCAAATGGGATACATCAAACTGGCATGCCCAGTAACTCATGTGTGGTATTTGAAACGTCTTCCTAGTTATATCGCGAATCTTTTAGATAAACCTCTTAAAGAATTAGAAGGCCTAGTATACTGCGATGTGTGATTTGATCAAAATTCTTATTTTACAGATTGGGACTAAGAAACTGTCATCCCATTCACTCCGATTGGGATGCCCTGACTCTGACATGTCTCGTGGTAGGAGTAACATGAAGCTCAGAATTATGGGTGTATTTAATACTCCAAAAAAGGGGAATTGGTCTATGGTCGATTCCGTAACATAAAAATAGGAATTGCTAGTTGTACCTCGTGAAAAATACTTCTTTCGTGGAATTAGCCATTCCATTTATTTTAGAAAGAAATTATGTTCTAGTAAGCAAATATGACATGGTTACAAGGGCCTATTCATCGCGTATAGGCTTTAAGGTAAGGGCATCATGTCATAACCGTCGAGGTTAAGTAGGGACCTAAAAGATCGAATGGAATGAAACATAGACAAGTAAATCCCTTATGAGTTCTAAGGTATTCTTTTAAAAGGGATTCGGCATTCGAAGGGAGGTAGACTACTCAAAAATTTCACATTTCATTTCATTGAAATGTTGGTTGGTCCTGATTGGGAACTTGAGTAAAGAGTAGACCGTTGGGGGTTTTCTATAAAAAAATTTTAAACGAGAACCCCTTATTTGATGTAACTACTTGAGCCGGATGAGAGGAAACCCTCGCGTCCGATTTTTAAGGGGGGAAATCCTACACTATAAGGAACCTATCCAAATTTTTCTTTTGCTAGGACCGTAGCTAAAAAACCTACTTTCTTACGATTACGAGGTTTATTCGAATATGAAATCCAATCTTGGAAATACAGCATCCCACTTTTTTTTACTACTCAAGGTTTCGATACATTTCGAAATCGAGAAATCTCTACTGGAGCAAGTGCTATCAGAGAACAATTAGCCGATCTGGATTTGCGGCTTATTATAGATTGTTCATTGGTAGAATGGAAAGAATTAGGGGAAGAAGGGCCCACGGGTAATGAATGGGAAGATAGAAAAATTGGAAGAAGAAAGGATTTTTTGGTTAGACGCATGGAATTAGCTAAGCATTTTATTCGAACAAATGTGGAAGCAGAATGGATGGTTTTGTGCCTACTACCAGTCCTTCCCCCCGAATTGAGACCGATCATTCAAATAGATGGGGGTAAACTGATGAGTTCGGATATTAATGAACTCTATAGAAGAGTTATCTATCGGAACAATACTCTTACCGACCTATTAACAACAAGTAGATCTACGCCAGGGGAATCAGTAATGTGTCAGGAAAAATTAGTGCAAGAGGCTGTGGATACACTTCTTGATAATGGGATCCGTGGACAACCAATGAGGGATGGTCATAATAAAGTTTATAAGTCTTTTTCGGATGTAATTGAAGGCAAAGAAGGAAGATTTCGTGAGACTTTGCTTGGTAAACGTGTCGATTATTCGGGGCGTTCCGTAATTGTCGTGGGCCCCTCGCTTTCATTACATCGATGTGGATTACCTCGCGAAATAGCAATAGAGCTTTTCCAGACATTTGTAATTCGTGGTCTAATCAGACAGCAGGTTGCTTCAAACATAGGAGTTGCTAAAAGTAAAATTAGGGAAAAAGAGCCTATTGTATGGGAAATACTTCAAGAAGTTATGCAAGGGCATCCTGTATTGCTGAATAGAGCACCCACTCTGCACAGATTAGGCATACAGGCATTCCAACCCATTTTAGTGGAAGGACGTGCTATTTGTTTACATCCATTAGTTTGTAAGGGGTTCAATGCAGACTTTGATGGGGATCAAATGGCTGTTCATGTACCTTTATCTTTGGAGGCTCAAGCGGAGGCTCGTTTACTTATGTTTTCTCATATGAATCTCTTGTCTCCAGCTATTGGAGATCCCATTTCCATACCAACTCAAGATATGCTTATGGGGCTCTATGTATTAACGATTGGAAATCGTCGAGGTATTTGTGCAAATAGGTATAATCCATGTAATCACCTAAACTATCAAAACGAAAAAATTGATGATAATAACTATAAATATACAAAAGAAAAAGAGCCCTATTTTTGTAGTTCCTATGATGCACTTGGAGCTTATCGGCAGAAACGAATAAATTTAGATAGTCCTTTGTGGCTCCGGTGGCGACTAGATCAACGCGTCATTGGATCGAGAGAAGTTCCCATCGAAGTGCAATATGACTCTTTTGGAACCTATCATGAGATTTATGGACACTATTTAATAGTAAGAAGTGTAAAAAAGGAAACTATTTGTATATACATTCGAACCACCGTTGGCCATATTTCGTTTTATCGAGAAATTGAAGAAGCCATACAAGGGTTTTGTCGGGCCTCTTCGTATGGTACCTAAGTTAAGTAATTATATGATACCCACAAGAATTCGGGTCTCTCCGATTCCACTAGTATCATAATTCCTGAATGTCTACACGACGCAAGATCGAGGAAAGGAAGTCTTCGAATCACTGACTCAAACCTATTGTCGAATCCTACTCAGTGGAATATGGAGGTACTTATGGCAGAAAGGGCCGATCTGGTCTTTCACAATAAAGCGATAGATGGAACTGCCATAAAACGACTTATTAGCAGATTAATAGATCACTTTGGAATGGCATATACATCGCACATCCTGGATCAAGTAAAGACTCTTGGTTTCCATCAAGCCACTGCTACATCCATTTCATTAGGAATTGATGATCTTTTAACAATACCTTCTAAGGGATGGCTAGTCCAAGATGCGGAACAACAAAGTTTGATTTTGGAAAAACACCACCATTATGGAAATGTACACGCGGTAGAAAAATTACGTCAATCCATTGAGATATGGTATGCTACAAGTGAATATTTGAGACAAGAAATGAATCCTAATTTCAGGATGACTGACCCTTTAAATCCCGTCCATATAATGTCTTTTTCAGGAGCTAGGGGAAATGCATCTCAAGTACACCAATTAGTAGGTATGAGAGGATTAATGTCGGATCCCCAAGGACAAATGATTGATTTACCCATTCAAAGCAATTTACGTGAAGGGCTCTCTTTAACGGAATATATAATTTCCTGTTACGGAGCCCGCAAAGGGGTTGTGGATACTGCTGTACGAACTTCAGATGCTGGATACCTCACGCGCAGACTTGTTGAAGTAGTTCAACACATTGTTGTACGGAGAACAGATTGTGGCACCATCCGCGGTATTTCTGTGAGTCCTCGAAATGGGATGATGACAGAACGTATCTTTATCCAAACATTAATTGGTCGTGTATTAGCAGACGATATATATATGGGTTCGCGTTGCATTGCCATTCGAAATCAAGATATAGGTATTGGACTTGTCAACCGATTCATAACTTTTCGAGCACAACCAATATATATTCGAACCCCCTTTACTTGCAGGAGTACATCTTGGATCTGCCGATTATGTTATGGTCGGAGTTCCACTCATGGTGATCTGGTCGAATTGGGAGAAGCAGTAGGTATTATTGCGGGTCAATCTATTGGGGAACCGGGGACCCAGCTAACATTAAGAACTTTTCATACCGGCGGGGTCTTCACAGGCGGTACTGCAGAACATGTACGAGCTCCTTCTAACGGAAAAATAAAATTCAATGAAGATTTGGTTCATCCCACACGTACACGTCATGGACATCCTGCTTTTCTATGTTATATAGACCTGTTTGTAACTATTGAGAGTCAGGATATTATACATAATGTGAATATTCCACCAAAAAGTTTTCTTTTAGTTCAAAACGATCAATATGTAGAATCAGAACAAGTAATTGCCGAGATTCGCGCGGGAACATCCACCTTTAATTTTAAAGAGAGGGTTCGAAAACATATTTATTCTGACTTAGAAGGGGAAATGCATTGGAGTACCGATGTCTATCATGCGCCCGAATATACATACGGTAATGTTCATCTTTTACCAAAAACAAGTCATTTATGGATATTGTCGGGGGGGTTGTGCAGATCCAGTATAGTTCCTTTTTCACTCGGCAAGGATCAAGATCAAACGAGTGTTCATTCTCTTTTTGCTGAACGAAGATATATGCCTAGCCTTTCAGTGACTAATGATCAAGTGAAACAGAAATTTTTGAGTTCGGAGTCTTCTGGTACAAGTGGGCGGAGGGTTTTTGATTATTCAGGGCCTGATCGAATCATATGCAACGGTCATTCTAATTTCATATATCCTCCCATTCTCCACGAGAATTCTGATTTATTGGCAAAGAGGCGAAAAAATAGATTAATCATTCCATTTCAATCTAATCAAGAACGAGATAAAGAACGAATACCCCGTTCAGGTATCTCGATTGAAATACCCATAAATGGTATTTTCCGTAGAAATAGTATTCTTGCTTATTTCGATGATCCCCGATACAGAAGAAACAGTTCGGGAATTACTAAATATGAGACTCTAGAGATGCAGTCTATTGTAAAGAAAGAGGATTTTATTGAGTATCGAAGAGCAAAAGAATTTAGGCAAAAATACCAAAAGAAAGTAGATCGCTTTTTTTTCATTCCCGAGGAAGTGCATATCTTATCCGGATCTTCTTCTATAATGGTACGGAATAATAGTATTATTGGAATCGATACACGAATCACCTTAAATATAAGAAGCCGTGTAGGGGGATTAGTCCGAGTGGAGAGAAAAAAAAAAAGGATTGAACTGAAAATCTTTTCTGGAGATATCCATTTTCCTGGAGAGACAGATAAGATATCCTGGCATAGCGGCATCTTAATACCGCCGGGACCAGGAAAGAAAAATGCCGAGGAGTCAAAAAAAAGGAAAAATTGGATCTATGTCCAACGGATCACACCTATAAAGAAAAAGTTTTTTGTTTTGGTTCGACCCGTAGTCACATATGAAATAGCGGACGGGATAAATTTAGCAACACTTTTCCCCCACGACCTGTTGCGGGAAAGGGATAATGTGCAACTTCGAGTTGTCAATTATATCCTTTATGGAAATGGAAAACCAATTCGAGGGATTTATCACACAAGCATTCAATTAGTTCGAACTTGTTTAGTATTGAATTGGAACCACGATAAAAAAGGTTCGTCTATAGAGGAGGTTCATGCTTCTTTTGTTGAAGTAAGGGTAAACAATCTGATTCGCTATTTCATAAGAATGGACTTAGTGAAGTCCCCTATTTCGTATACCCGAAAAAGAAATGATCGGGGGGGGTCAGGATTAATATGGATCCCGGATAATGGATCAGATCGCGCCAACCTTAATCCGTTTTCGTTTTATTCCAAGGCAAGGATTCAACAAGCATTTACCCAACATCAAGGAACTATTCGTGCGTTGGTAAATCGAAATAAGGAATCCCAACCTTTGATCATTTTGTCATCATCTAATTGTTCTCAAATGGGTCCATTCAACGGTGTTAAATATAATGAGAGTGTGACAAAAGAATCAATGAAAAGGGATCCCCTAATTTCAATTCTAAACTCATTTGGTCCTTTAGGGATTGTGCCTAAATTTGTTAATTTTGCTTCTTATCATTTAATAACTCATAATCAGATCTTGGTAAAAAAATATTTGCTACTTGACAATTTAAAACAGACTTTCCAAGGACTAAAATATTATTTAATGGACGAAACTGGGAGAATTTATAATCCCAATCTAGGAAGTCACATCATTTTGAATCCATTAAATTTGAATTGGTTTTTTCTCCAGCACGCTTATTGTGAAGAGAGAGCGACAATAATTAACCTTGGGCAGTTTATTTGTGAAAATGTATGTATATCCAAATATGGACCACCCCTCAAAGCGGGTCAGGTT